GATCCAATTCAATAATTATGTTTCGCAATTTAATAATCCAATTTTAAAAATTTTAAGTGAACTTTGGATACAAATCACGAGAATTTATATTTTTCCTCGAATTTGTCATTGAGAGGTAAAGAATTAAATCCTTTTAAGAAATAAAGTTTTTTATCGGAATATGAATTAAACCGAAAGATCCCTTAACTTTTTAAGGGAGTTACTAGAACGAATCACACTTTTACCACTAAACTATACCCGCCACAATGCTATTATTATATAAAAAAGGGCCTTTTGTCGAAGAGGGAGAATTTGGGGTAATCAAGACAGGATCATAAAATAATTATGAAAATGGGAGGGTTGACGTTTTCGAGGGGATTCCAAAAAAAAAGAATTCATAAAAAAAAGAGGTCTAATTTAAATAACTAAATAAAAAATAAAAAGTTATATACTTTTCTTTTGCTAGAGGCGTTTTGATAGAGACAATTCGCCAAAACCGCTGAAATCATAACAAAAAAGCGCATTGTGTAAAAATCCACAGTTTCTTTTTTTTATTCCAGTAAGAGTAAGGTCGTCACAAATAACTAAATTAAATAAGGAAGAAAGAATAATAAGAAATGCCGTATTGATATTGATGTTATATTCTATAATAAATAATAAGAAAAAAGAATGGAAATAGTCCTTCGTCTTTTTGTTGTTGCTTTAATAGCAAACCAACCCTTTTTTCAAATAAGAGAAACTTAGCTAGGATTCGTTGGAACAAAAAAAGGCCCGGCTAGGTTCTTACCAGGCCAGGCCGATCGAATAAAATAAAAAAAAAGGTCCTTTCATTCAAAGGGGTCGTCTTTCTTTTTCCTTCTTTTTTTTTATAGTGAATCTTCCGAGCTCTTACTTCAACTAAATGGAATAATAAAAGTTGTAGATATAATATAGATAAGCTAAATAAAGAAAAAATTTTTCAATACTTATTTCTTGTGTAATGTAACATAGTAATTGTCTTTTTCAATTGGGAGAGATGGCTGAGTGGACTAAAGCGGCGGATTGCTAATCCGTTGTACGAGTTATTCGTACCGAGGGTTCGAATCCCTCTCTTTCCGTTTTTGTTGATGACTTGATATTTTATTTCTCTTTAAAATTGCGACAATCGTGTTTTTGTTTCCTAGTTAAATTAAATATGTGGAATAGATAAAAAAATCCTAAGAAAATTGAAAAATCAAGCAAGTAAAACGAAAACCCCTTTTTATTCTTCACGTCCAGGATTACGCCCCGGATCATTAGATAGGAATCCAAAGATAAATAGAGAAACAAAGAATATAACTACTGTGTAAACGAAAAGTTTGAGAGTAAGCATTACACAATCTCCAAGATATTTTTTTTGGAAAAATGAGAAAAGAGAATAGATCCTCCATTTTTTTATAACAAATATTTTGACACCAACAAATGAAGTGCTTTATCGAAACATAAAAGAATTTCAAAGAAATTAAAATTCAGTTGTCATAAGAGTCTTTCAGTACTAAAAAATTCTTTCATACCTCCGATTCGATTGGGGACCCTAACTTAACCCTTATTAGTTAGGGTCTTTCAAAAGGGCAGAATGGGGAATACAGGGTGAGCCGGATTTGGATTTATCGCAGCTATCCAATCAAGAATTTAAATGTTTGAATTGAAGGTTCATAGTGTAAGACTTATTTGATCCTATTCGTTTTTATAATTTTTCTCGAATAAATCATGAATTTTCTAGGATAATAAATAGAATATAGAATTTAATATTAAGGATATCATCGAAAACTTACAGCAGCTTGCCAAACAAAGGCTAAGAGAAAAAAGAACAAAGGTATGACTGGCATAAGATCTACGATTGGATTCAAAAAAGCATAGGCCTCGGGCAATTTGGCGAAGAAAAGACTACTCGAATAAACGGCAGAAGTAAGACAGATACAGATCAAACTAAAGATATTAAGCATAACAGACATTTTGTTCTTGTAGATAATTGCATTTTGATTGAGTTATTGATATAAGGAAAAATGAAGTAAAGTAAGGTAGACAAAAATCCTTCTTTTTCTTTGAACCGACCCAATCAAAAATTCTCCAATTCTCAAACAAAGGAGAATAGAAGAAATCATACTTTCATAGAATATCTTAATTGAATTCTATGTAATGATCAATGAATTCAGCTGAATTCTATATCTACAGGCGTAAAAATACTAGCAAGAATCTACTCTATTCTATAAAGATTTTTTATAGATATTTGCCCTGGAATTGACCAAGACCCAATAATTATATTATTATTTCTTAGTATAGAATGGAAATCTAAATGGGGCGTGGCCAAGTGGTAAGGCAACGGGTTTTGGTCCCGGTATTCGGAGGTTCGAATCCTTTCGTCCCAGGCATATACATTGGAAAGGTTTCTTTTGAGAAAAATGTTCTGTTTAAATGATTAATGCCTAATTTTGGATAGAATTATTGGATAGAATTTTCTTTTTTTTTTCCCAAACCGGACTAACGGAATTGAGTGCAAATGACATGCAGATATAATTAAAAATTTTTGTTTGTGATTAACAAGGTACTGTGGGAACATAGGTCACACGTTTTTTGAATTCAACTAACTAAAGTATGTCGGATTTTTCATCATATGTTCATTCCCTTTATATTGAAGGGGTTTATCTTAGCTACTTAATTTGAAGAAAACCTTACGTCTCATCTATTTTTGAATTTTCAACAATACATTTTATTTTGAATTAGAATAAGAAAGAACCTTTCTTCCCTATCTCTTATTCTCTAGCCATTAAACTTAAATGAGGTAGCCGAATTATTCGGATTCTAAACAAGAGGTAAGTTATTACATTCAATTAATGGGTTAGGGGTAAACAAAAAAATACATAAAAAATGATGAAATGCTTAGCTTAGCTTAACATTATATGTATTTTTATTATCTGATTTCGTTCTATTTCAGTGACAATAGTCTTTCGTTTTTTGTGAAAAAAAATCCCTTATAAATTCAAAAAGTTCCTTTTTTTATGGAATATCCATAATAAAGACTGTAGTTCTGTCTATCTGATAGGTCCGAAAAATCCCAATTCGTTCATCTTTTTAATAAAATTCGAATCGAAAGAACAAGTACTTAAATCTTCTATTATATGAGTCTTTTTTATCTATCTCATATAAAAACGGGGTTTTTGTTCAATCCATTTATCTGTTTTAAATCGTTGATGGTTCAATTCGAAAAGAAACAGATATTGATCTTTTTTTGATGATCAAAATTTTAGTCTTTACTGTAAAACTTTTTTCATAATGATGTTGAAATAGGAAACTTTTTCGATTAGAAAAATTTTTAATGATTGCTTATTCTGAGTTGAATCTTTGGCATTCAAAGAAGTGAGAGATGGGTCATATTGAGTAACTTTAAATAGTAAAAAAATTAATTTCTTCGTATTATTTCTATATTTCTTTTCGTTTTTTTTATAAGTTGCATTCCTACAATAACATACAATAATAGTTGGGATCTTGCTCAGATTACTTTAGAAAACTTTTTGCCATCTTTGTTTTGTATAGAAGAAACTAAGTATAGATTACTATGTTTATGTATATAGACGGAACCAATGACTATTCATGATTCCATAAGTGAATCAATCCCATACGGGTTCCAAATAAGAGGGGTGTTATGGTAAAACTTCGTTTGAAACGATGTGGTAGAAAGCAACGTGCGACTTGAAGGACACGATCCGGCGTGGATTTTTATTCTTACATCCGCCATCTTTTCTAAGAATGAAGGTGCTCTTGGCCCGACATCTGGTCTTGTTTCACTAGAATCCCCCCTTTTGGTGGGTTTTAATGAATATAGTACATGGTGGAGCTCGGGTAGAAATTAAAGTATTGATTTATCTTTTAGGGGGCAAGAATCTAGGGTTAATACCAATCAATAAATTGGAACAACTTCGTAAGTATATCATCAATATAGAAATCGAAAGGATCTGATTCGGTCAAGTTTTCAATGAAAAAGTAAAATTTGTTGGAATTGAGAAAACTCTTTCGATGCAAAGTGTATCGCGTGGGAATCGACTGTTTGTATGATTCTTTGAGATTTTGATATAAAGAAATCACAAAAGGGGTATGTTGCTGCCATTTTGGAAGGATTAAGAAGCACCGAAGTAATGTCTAAACCCACTGATTTAAAACAAAGAAAAGAGGATCCCAGAACAAGGAAACGCTGTTTTTAAATTGTCTCAATAACTAGATTCTAATAAAGAATCAAAAAGGATTCTATTTTAAATGAGATAAAAAAAGGGGGGTTAAAGACCATTCAAAAAAAAAATTGCCTAAAGATTTTTATCTTTTAAGCTATTTGAGAATTATCCAACTTGAGTTTTGGGTACAAATGATTTTGTATTTTCTCAGTAAGGACAAATAAAAAAAAGAGTTAAATCCAAGTCTAATTTATTTTTTCAACTCGTTTGCCATTCATTAGAATTCAATACGTAGACAAAACTGCAAATCCTTTTTCTCGAGCCGTACGAGGAGAAAACTTCCTATACGTTTCTAGGGGGGGTCGTGTTCATTTACTTAGATCTATCCCAATGAGCCGTCTATCGAATCGTTGCAATTGATGTTCGATCTCGAAGAGAAGGAAGAGATCTTCGGAACGTGGGTTTTTATGATCCGATAAAGAATCAAAGTTATTTAAACGTTCCTGCTATTCTATATTTCCTTGAAAAGGGCGCTCAGCCTACAGGAACTGTTCGGGATATTTTAAAAAGGGCGGAGGTTTTTAAGGAGCTTGGTCCTAATCAAACTAAATTCGATTTTCAATTAAGGAAATAAAGAAAAGGGAAAGGGGCAGTAATTCTTTTAAAATTATGTAAAACTTTTATATATTCTTTTACTTTTCTTTATTTATCCTTTTTTCTTTTGGGGTTCTATTCGTATCTATTTTTCATTGTTTCTATAAACTATTATGTTCTATAACGACAAAACCTGAGTTGCTTGATCTTAGAAATAGACAATTCTGGTAGTTCCTTCAATCG